AGTCATTATAATGAAGATTAGTTCAACTTTATAATATAATTATATATTAGATATCAACAAAAACTCTATTCCGCGTGCAAATATGATGGTGTTTTTTTTTTGAAACACCTCAAAAAAGCCCCTTATCGGATTTGAACCGATGACTTACGCCTTACCATGGCGTTACTCTACCACTGAGTTAAAAGGGCCCTTATATATATTTAAAATATATATATTAAATATTATATATAGTTAATTCTTGGCTGAGTCACCACTTATATCTATTCTATAATAGAAATATAATATACATAGAAAATATATTTAATTAAGTTATTATATTCTATATTATAGAATAGATATATACATAAGTAGGCAGCTAGCCGCTCGTTTCTAAATGCGATATATGGGGTTTGTTTACCTTAAACCTCCTTTTTTTGAGTAGCTAAAGCACGTCCTGAACGGATCCTTTGAATTATCTATTATTTCGATTTCCTCTGCTAATTTAATCTTTTATATTAAGAATAAATAAATTAGAACGGATTTTTTATAGTTTTCTAGTTTATAGATTTAATATCGAATGGTTTGAATGAATTATTAAAAAAATGAAATGAAAAAAAATTGGATGTAATCATGTAAGACGGAAAGACCCCTTGAATCTAAGAATCTAATTATTGTTATTTAAATTTTAATAATAATATATATTAGATTCGATTATATTGACAATTTTAAAAAACTGTTCATACTATGAACATAGTATGATGGCAGTTGGGTACGTATGCCCCCATCGTCTAGCGGTTCAGGACATCTCTCTTTCAAGGAGGCAGCGGGGATTCGACTTCCCCTGGGGGTAGGGTACTACGAAAGGGAGTTGCTCGTGGATTATCAATAAGCCTAATCAATAAACCTATAATTGAATAGATTCTTCCTGGGTCGATGCCCGAGCGGTTAATGGGGACGGACTGTAAATTCGTTGGCAATATGTCTACGCTGGTTCAAATCCAGCTCGGCCCAAAAGCTCTCTCATCCACTATTTAGATGAAGATATTTGTCCTCCCGAAACGGCCGACATGCGGAATAAAAGAGTCGATTTTTCTGTTTTTCATTTGTTACGGGAAATTAAAATAATGATCTAGATCATTATCTAGATTCATCCTATGGGATAATTTAAACTAAAGAAAATTGACTAGTAATTCGTGTTGTTCTCACTCAAGTACATATTCATACAGAGATCCGTATATCACTAATAACTCCCTTCTATATTATAAGACAAAAATTTGAACTCTAAATGATTTGAATCAAATCATAAAAAAGGATATTGTATACCTTAGTTCCTTGGGATTGTAGTTCAATTGGTTAGAGCACCGCCCTGTCAAGGCGGAAGCTGCGGGTTCGAGCCCCGTCAGTCCCGACGGATCCAATAACCAAAGATCAAACAAGTATCTCATGTTTCTTTTTAGACCCCGTGTAATGTAATAATAAAAAAATTTAATTTAGACTAGAATTTAAGTTCTATCAAAAAAAGAGCAAAAACTAAAAAAAAAATGACAAAAAAAAGAAAGGTATTTTAGAACTTAACCCCTTAGTAGTCTGTTTTTCAGATATTATTTTTTTTTGTAACCAATGGAAGTCTAAAAGAAAAAGAAACGTGGTCAGACTTCGTTAGATGATTGATTGTACAACGAAAATATTTTAAAAGAATGATATCTTGATTCGATCACGAATTCTATAATATATTTTTTTCAGTATGGATAAAAGATTATCCTATGTTATACTATTCAATTTGCGACGGCGAATTGATATGATAGTTCATATATTGTTATTCATGATATTAATCCTATTCAATATCATCAAAATGGAATACATATATTCCATATAAATGGTGACATTTTGATCATCTCTAGGGGATTAAATCCCGAGTTATTGCGAACTAAAAAAACGATGAAATTATGGAAGTAAATATTCTTGCATTTATTGCTACTGCGCTCTTCATTCTCGTTCCTACTGCTTTTCTACTTATCATTTATGTAAAAACGGTCAGCCAAAATGATTAGTTTGACTGAAAATTGACTTCTTCGTTCTTTATCGCAGGCTAGAATCATCAGTATTTGATTCGATTTGGTAGTAGTATGGTAGAAATAAAATTTTATTTCTTTCTACCATACTATTTTTACGATTTTTTAGTTATTATTATATATTAATATTTTTAGTTTTTTTTGTCGTGTATAAAAAAGTTGTACTATACTACAGATTTAAAATTTTGAATATTGACTAATCTATATTGTATCCTATATATGTTATGTACATATTGATCCTAATTCTATTGTTTTGCTACATCTATTTGATCGATTTGTATTGATAGTGATTCTGATCAATCTAAAATAATCGAAAGGCAACTCTGACTTTTATTTTACAGCTCAAATTCTTATATTTCAAAAAAAAAAAAAAAATACTAGGGAAAGAATCAAAGAAAGAAACATGTAAAAAATATCTGTTTGATTAACATTAGTATCTTTAAAAATACTTTATGGAGTGATCTAAAAAACAATTGATAAGGTTTGATTCCCCAACTAAAAACTCAATTAGTTAAAATTAGCTAAGTTAAGTAGTATTTCTAGAGTCCACTTCTTCCCCATACTACAAGTGAAAGAGAAAATGTAAAGACTACCATTAAAGCAGCCCAAGCGAGACTTACAATATCCATGTGAATTTTGTCCCTTATTTCTATGAATATGAAGAAATTATTCCATTATTGTTTACTAATAATAGTGAAATCAAGGGTACAGAGTCAAAAATTTTTTAGAACTATTTCTTAATTTAATGAACCAACCCAAAAAATTCACGTACATATAAAAAATTACTACATAATTTTTACCCGGTTACTGAAAAGGGGTTTTGTAATAATTGAATACCTAAGTACTAAGATATTTTTTTTAGTTTGTATACAAATTATATCTCGCTTTTCTGCCATTACTAATTACTAATTTAGTTAGTATATTACCTCGCACCGAAGTGGCTCCAATAGGAGTATAAGGGAATCGAGACGTTTTGATAGCCCTTAATACTCCTAATATACTCCTAATGCTTATTATTTAATAAAAAATTCCTTGAATTCGAGATACAAAGCTTTAGAGCCCACTAGATGCTTAGAATCAAGTACGTATCAAAAGACCCTAAGGGATTAGGATATTTCTGTTTTTTTTTTAGAATCAGGCGACACCCGGATTTGAACTGGGGAATAAAGGATTTGCAGTCCTCCGCCTTACCACTCGGCCATGCCGCCAAAACAAAATATATATGAAAAGATTTCCTTTTGTATTGTACTTGCGTTTTGAATCCCATTTCCTTAATTCCCTTCCTACTAACAAAAAGCTTTTTTTCCATACCCCCCAAAAAGTAAAAAGTCATAAGAAATTGGAACCATTAACTATTTTGGAATTCATGAACGAGTCTTGGATTCTGACTTCAAATCGTGTTTCCCTAATGACATAAGAAAATCTAAGCAGTAACTAATAATTATTATTGTGTCTTTTCAATAAAAAAATTTTTCTTTTTCTCAATTTCGATTATAACAACAATTATGCCTATATGTAAACCCCGGAACCATAACAGAAATTACACAGAGCGTATCTTATATATGATATATAGAAGATATTAGGGCACGGATCTAAATTTAACGCTTTGCTTTACAATATAAATAAGCCTATATTAAGAATTAAGATTCAAAATTTTACGAAATAGTACTAAAATAGATCTTGTCTCCGCAAATAGGTTTTTTTAACAAAAACCTATTAAGTAAAAAAAAACTCTATATTGTTTCTGATTATTCTTATCTCGGTAAAGGGATCAAATCCTGTCATCTCTTTATCCAATCAGAGTAATATTATAATAATGGTAAAAATGGAATCGAATTAAAGAAATCGAATTAAGCAGCATAATTCTTTTAAACAGAATGTTTTATCAACCTCTTTACTCTTGTATCCGTTGAAAATTTCAATTTGGGTATGAATAGCAAATTTTATCTATTCCTCCTTTGATACGTATTTAATACATTCCATATATATGGAATGTATGTGTAAAATTTTATGTGATTTAGTAAACAGAATATAAATTCCATCCGAGCTAGATCGATCTTTAGTATTCAATAAAGAATGATCAAAAAGTGGGATTTTTAAACAAATGAGGAATTGGGTTAAAATGTTACGAGAGGGAAATGAACTGATGTCTACAATACCCGGGTTTAATCAGATACAATTTGAAGGATTTTGTCAGTTCATTGATCAGGGCTTACCTGAAGAGCTTTATAAGTTTCCAAAAATTGAAGATACAGATCAAGAAATTGAATTTCAATTATTTGTGGAAACATATCAATTGGCAGAACCCGTGATAAAAGAAAAGGATGCTGTGTATAAATCACTTACATATTCTTCTGAATTATATGTATCCGCAGGATTAATTTGGAAAACCGGCCGGGAGATGCAAGAACAAACAATTTTGATTGGAAACATCCCTCTAATGAATTCCCTGGGAACTTTTCTAGTAAATGGAATATACAGAATTGTGATCAATCAAATATTGCAAAGCCCCGGTATTTATTACCGGTCGGAATTGGACCATAATGGAATTTCGGTCTATACCGGCACCATAATATCAGATTGGGGAGGAAGATCAGAATTAGAGATTGATAGAAAAGCAAGGATATGGGCTCGTGTAAGTAGGAAACAGAAAATATCTATTCTAGTTCTATCATCAGCTATGGGTTCGAATCTAAAAGAAATTCTGGATAATGTTTGTTACCCGGAAATTTTCTTGTCTTTCTTGAATGATAAAGATAAAAAAAATTTTGGGTCAAAGGAAAATGCCATTTTGGAGTTTTATCAACAATTTGCTTGTGTAGGGGGGGACCCGGTATTTTCGGAATCTTTATGTAAAGAATTACAAAAAAAATTCTTTCAGCAAAAATGCGAATTAGGAAGGATTGGTCGACGAAATATGAACCATCGACTGAATCTTGATATACCCCAAAACAATACGTTTTTGTTACCGCGTGATATATTGGCAGCTACGGATCACTTGATTGGAATTAAATTTGGAATGGGTACACTTGATGATATGAATCATTTGAAAAATAAACGTATTCGCTCTGTAGCAGATCTCTTACAAGATCAATTCGGATTGGCTCTGGTTCGTTTAGAAAATGTGGTTCGAGGAACTATATGTGGAGCAATTCGGCATAAATTAATACCGACTCCTCAGAATTTGGTAACTTCAACTCCATTAACAACGACTTATGAATCTTTTTTTGGATTACACCCATTATCTCAAGTTTTGGATCGAACTAATCCATTGACACAAACAGTTCATGGACGAAAATTGAGTTATTTGGGCCCCGGGGGATTGACAGGGCGAACGGCTAGTTTTCGGATACGCGATATTCACCCTAGTCACTACGGGCGTATTTGCCCAATTGACACATCTGAAGGAATTAATGTTGGACTTATTGGATCCTTAGCAATTCATGCAAGAATTGGTCTTTTGGGGTCTCTAGAAAGCCCTTTTTATAAAATTTCTGAGAGATCGGCAATGGTACAGATGCTTTTTTTATCACCAAGTATAGATGAATACTATATGGTATCTACGGGGAATTCCTTGGCACTGAATCAAGGTATTCAGGAAGAACAGGTTGTTCCGGCTCGATACCGTCAGGAATTCCTGACTATTGCGTGGGAACAGGTTCATCTTCGAAGTATTTTTCCCTTCCAATATTTTTCTATTGGAGCTTCCCTCATTCCTTTTATCGAGCACAACGATGCAAATCGAGCTTTAATGAGTTCTAATATGCAACGTCAAGCAGTTCCGCTTTATCAGTCCGAGAAATGCATTGTTGGAACCGGGTTGGAACGCCAAGCGGCCCTAGATTCTGGGGTTCTCGCTATAGCCGAACATGAGGGAAAGATCATTTATACCGATACTGATAAGATCATTTTTTCAGGTAATGGGGATATTCAAAGCATTCCATTAGTAATGTATCAACGTTCCAATAAAAATACTTGTATGCACCAAAACCCCCGGATTCCGCGGGGTAAATGCATTAAAAAGGGACAAATTTTAGCAGATGGTGCCGCTACAGTTGGGGGCGAACTAGCTTTGGGAAAAAACATATTAGTGGCTTATATGCCGTGGGAAGGCTACAATTTTGAAGATGCGGTACTCATTAGTGAGCGTCTTGTCTATGAAGATATTTATACTTCTTTTCACATACGGAAATATGAAATTCAGACTTATGTGACAAGTCAAGGACCCGAAAGGGTCACGAGCGAAATACCGCACTTAGAAGCCCATTTACTCCGCAATTTAGACAAAAATGGAATTGTGAGGTTGGGATCATGGGTAGAAACGGGTGATATTTTAGTAGGTAAATTAACACCCCATATGGCAAAAGAATCTTCGCATGCCCCCGAAGATAGATTATTACGAGCCATACTTGGCATTCAGGTATCCACATCCAAAGAAACTTGTCTAAAACTCCCTATAGGTGGTAGGGGTCGAGTTATTGATGTGAGATGCATCCAGAAAAAGGGGGGCTCTAGTTATAACCCAGAAACAATTCATGTATATATTTTACAGAAACGTGAAATAAAAGTTGGTGATAAAGTAGCCGGAAGACATGGAAATAAGGGTATCATTTCAAAAATTTTGCCTAGACAAGATATGCCTTATTTGCAAGATGGAAGACCCGTTGATATGGTCTTTAACCCATTAGGAGTACCTTCACGAATGAATGTAGGACAGATATTTGAATGTTCGCTCGGGTTAGCGGGAGGTCTGCTAGATAGACATTATCGAATCGCACCTTTTGATGAGAGATATGAACAAGAGGCTTCGAGAAAACTAGTGTTTTCTGAATTATATCAAGCCAGTAAACAAACATCGGAGCCGTGGATCTTTGAACCCGAGTATCCGGGAAAGAGTCGAATATTTGATGGAAGAACAGGGGATCTTTTTGAGCAACCTGTTATAATAGGAAATCCTTATATATTGAAATTAATTCATCAAGTTGATGATAAAATCCATGGACGTTCGAGTGGACATTATGCACTTGTTACACAGCAACCCCTTCGAGGAAGAGCCAAGCAAGGAGGACAACGCGTAGGAGAAATGGAAGTTTGGGCTCTAGAAGGATTTGGTGTTGCACATATTTTACAAGAGATGCTTACTTATAAATCGGATCATATTAAAGCTCGCCAGGATGTACTTGGTACTACGATCATTGGGGGAACAATACCTAACCCCGAGGATGCTCCAGAATCTTTTCGACTGCTCGTTCGAGAACTACGATCTTTGGCTCTGGAACTGAACCATTTCCTTGTATCTGAGAAAACCTTCCAGATTAATAGGATGGAAGCTTAATCGGAATAAATTATAATTTTTCTTCTATGATCGATCAGTATAAACATCAACAACTCAGAATTGGGTTAGTTTCGCCTAAACAAATAAGTGCTTGGGCCACAAAAATCCTACCTA